TTTTCTTTTTAGAAAAAATAATAGAGATATTTTCCGCTGAAAAACGAAGGCTAAAACTTGAGTTTAGTGGAAAAAAAGCCCTTTATCGGATTTGAACCGATGACTTACGCCTTACCATGGCGTTACTCTACCACTGAGTTAAAAGGGCCGTTTTATTCAATTCATGAATTAGCCATTTTTTTTCCATTATGAGTCTACTGCATATATGTATATATGTACTATATGTACATAATATATACGTATATGCATAGGAGTTCATTCAGGAACAATAAATTGGATTTACTCCAAAAGTAGATAAGATTATTATTTGGAATTTTTGAAAAAAAAAATTCCAAAAAATCATAACATAAAAGTAGGAAAGATTTTTTGGATCTAGTCATACCATTAGACTATATTGACAATTCCAAAAAACTGCTCATACTATCATCATAGTATGATGATGGTCGGGTGTATATGCCCCTATCGTCTAGTGGTTCAGGACATCTCTCTTTCAAGGAGGCAGCGGGGATTCGACTTCCCCTGGGGGTAGGGTACTATGAAAGGAAGTTGATCATAGATTATCGATAAGCCTAGAATGAATTCTTCCTGGGTCGATGCCCGAGCGGTTAATGGGGACGGACTGTAAATTCGTTGGCAATATGTCTACGCTGGTTCAAATCCAGCTCGGCCCAATAATTCACCGCTCCATGAATATGATATAACCAATTTGTCTTCCATAAATGGAAATGCCTAATTCGTAGAAATAAAGAGAAAGGATCAATTTTTTTTCTCTATCCCTATTTTTCTCTTTCTGATCTTTCTAAGGATCTAATTCATGATACTTTACTTAATTAAGTAAAGTATCATGAAAAGCAAACAAAAAAGTTTAGTTCTTTTTTCTCATTGAAAGATTGATTATCCACTTTTGGCCGTAAAATAATTATTGGTTACTAGTAATCCGTGTCACTCTCACTATAGCCCATATTATATGTGGATATGATATCAGTATATCATTCCTGTCTTTCTTACAATACGACGACTAGGACTAGAATGTTCTTATGATTACATTAAGAATATGTAACATTAAGAATATGTATGCCATACACCTCGCTGGGATTGTAGTTCAATTGGTCAGAGCACCGCCCTGTCAAGGCGGAAGCTGCGGGTTCGAGCCCCGTCAGTCCCGAACTAGGATCCGGTGAATTTATCAATTCATCTCTCTCTTCTCACGGAAAAGGGGGACAGGAAGCAAGATCTAATCCCCAGTGGGGATCCTTATTTCTTTTGTTTTTTATTTCGCATTTATCATCACACAAATATGGATACGGGAATTTCAAATCTTTCCACTACTCCCGATTGATAAAGGAGAGACATATCATATGTACATTAGTACAATCGGTGGTATTACTATATTCAGTATTTTAAGAGATACCATCCTCGTCTTACTTTCTTTTTCGATTGTTCTTGATCAATGAAATGGAGTAGAGTGATCCTATTTTACCGGGAGTACATACAAAAAAGGTATTCGTTTATTGTACGATGGACAATGAACTTAACATAATTACCTCGACAGAGTACTTTTCAGGTTAAACCACACCTTTTCTAGTTCTGACTTTGTTTGTGTATCCTCAATGACTAATTGTAAACAATCTATCTCATTCTCATTCAAATTGCAGACATCGTTTTTGATGTATGCATTCCAGTACAAATAAATACAAGAAAGAGGATACTAATAAAATAAAAGAAAAGACCGAGCAAGGACCCTTTTCAGTAAATTTGTTGGAATATTTGATCTTTTTTATTTAATCCCTTTTTTCCATCTCACCTCGTTTGGGTCTGTGTGTGACCCATAGAATACCGGTCATATAATACCTCATAATTGTAAGTATAATACACAGGAAGGAGAGTTGTATAAGATAAGGAAGACAGTAGGTTATAGAAAAGAAAAAGTGGAAGAGGATGAAAAATCCAATGGGATTCCTGATCCAATAAAAAATCCCATTTCGTAATTAGTATGGATAAAGGATCTTCCCATGTTATACTATTCAATTCTCGACGATGAATCGATTTGATAGATCAGATATTGTTATTCATAATATTGATCCTATTCAGTATCATCAGGATCAATTCATCCCAATGAATTTACAGGAGTTAAATTTCTCATCTCTATGGGATTACATCCCGAGTTATTGCGAAGAAAAAAAAAAAGAAATAATGAAATTATGGAAGTCAATATTCTCGCATTTATTGCTACTGCACTGTTCATTCTAGTTCCTACTGCTTTTTTACTTATTATCTACGTAAAAACAGTCAGTCAAAATGATTAATTTGAATCTTAATTATTAGTTCTTATCAATCCTTTTTTCAATGATTGAAGAAATGAAAGAAAGGGATTAAAAGAAAATTCCAAGTCTTAAATGAAATGATCTGGTTGGAATCATAAAATGTGGTAGAAAGGACTATATATAGTCCTTTCTACCACACTTTAGAGTATTTTATATTATCTAATATTGTATACAATGATATTATCATATAAAGTTGTATTGTATACAATGATATTATCATATAAAGTTGTATTGTATACAATGATATTATCATATAAAGTTGTATTGTATACAGATATAGACTTTATCTAAATGGAGGGTTTATATAGATCAATTTACAATATGTATGTATATGATGTATTAGATGTACATCTAATCTAAATAGTAGACTAGTACATCGAAATAGCAGTCTAATTCTATTTCTTTTTTTCGCTACATCCACTCGATTTCGATCAACCCAAAATAATCGAAGGCCAATTCTTCTAATTCCTAGGTTTCTTATAATTTTATATATAGGTTCCGGGATCCATCAAAAGAATCAATAGAGGAAGAATAGTATAGGAATATATTATAGCAAAAGAAAACAAAACCAAGGAATTTTTTTGATTTCCCATCCCAAGAAGTCATTGATTGAGCCATTAACAGATCATTTACGAAGTTCTATGGTAACTTCTTCAGATTTTGAAAGGAAGTAGATTAGTAAAGGGGACTCGGACCATTTTTCATGCTTAAACATGACATGAGATGAGTCAAAAAAGCATAAAAAAATCTCTAGGAGTCTAAAATGTTAAATGTATGATATGTGGTGGATCACTCAGCGGAAGAAAGATCAAATTTTATTATGTGTAGAACCTCTTTGGACAACCACTAGTCACTTCCAGTAGAAAGTAAGTATCGTCGTAATCTAATAGCAGAACGATTTGTTCTTAGAACAGTGAAAGTAAAGAAAGAGAGAAACAAATAAAGAAAAAACTAGGGATTGGTTTTTTCTCATTGTAATATCCATAATTCTGGTAAGAACAGGTTTATCCAAACAGAATATTTAGGAGGAATTCGGTTGGAAAAAATTTCCTATCATGCGTAGATTTGAGTTTTGAAATACAACTAAACTATAGTAATCATTCGTTGTTTGATCGAATGGTTATTATTCATTATTGTCTTTCCAGTATAATTTTGAAAGAAAGACAAGCTTTTTAAAAATAAAGCTTCGAAAAACGATCAATGCAAAACGATCAATTAAACAATTGATACAATTCGATTACTCAATCGATTACTCAATCGATTACTCAATCGATTACTCAATCAATTATTAATATACCTAGAGTCCACTCCTTCCCCATACTACGAGTGAAAGGGAAAATGTAAAGACTACCATTAAAGCAGCCCAAGCGAGACTTACTATATCCATGTGAATTATATCTCCTATTTCTATGAAGGAATTATTCCATTATTGATCAATAATCATAGTAGAATCAATGGCGCAGAGTCAAAATGGGATTCTGACTTAAGGCTATTGATGAACCAATTCAATGAATCCACTCGTAACAGATTCTTTATAGGATTTCTGGTAGAATTGGGAGGTATTAAGTAAAAATACGATACACACACCTTTTCCTTGCAAATTGCAAAGGAATGCTCCTAATGGAACATGTGGGAATAGTAAGACCTATTGTTTGTTTTGTTACCTTTCTTTCATAAGCAAAAATAAAAAAAAAAATATACCATCAAGATAGATAACTATCTATTAGATACCTACATTTCCTATTTGATCTAAGCCTTACTGTCTTTCTTTCTGTGAAAGAATGGGGAGACATCACTACCATTATTACATACATTTTTTTTGTAATCCCCTTACACGACCAAAGAAATCTTTTTTTTTTTTTTTACTTTGACTTTTACTCTGTTATTCTATAAGATAAGAGCCGACCAACCATCCTGATTGAATGTTTGAGTACTCGGAGTCTCTCGTAAGTATGGATACAAAGTATCTTCAGTCCTTTCCACAACTCCTAAATTGATTTCCCATCAGCCTATCCAATCTAATTCCAGACAGAGTCAGTAGACCCTACGTTAGTGTAGGTAGTGTAAGATAATTAGGAAGTCTTGATAGTCTTTCGTATAATCTTTTCTTCAATCCTAGGAGCAAAAATGGAATGTCCTTTAGGAACCTTTGGATACCAAGATTTCTGACCTCTTACTTTCGTAGTTCTGGAATTAATAAGTAAGCCTTACCTCATCCCTATTGGTATATCTGTTTGGGCCGCTACCCAGAACCCAAACAGAGCCAGATTTTGAGAAAACAACTTATAGTCTTTTATAGAACTATGTATTCTATAAATCAAGTATCGACAAGCCCCGTCCTTTGCCTTTGCTTATGCAGGGCAAGAATTTGTCGAGTTCTATTCTATCAGTAGAATAAGAAATTCTAAGTATTTTGTTGATCAGGCGACACCCAGATTTGAACTGGGGATAAAGGATTTGCAGTCCCCTGCCTTACCGCTTGGCCATGCCGCCAAATCCGATCCAAAATCGATGAAAATATTATTCATCCACATTTTATTACTAATTGTTTGTTTTTTCAGAGGGGGGATTACTGAACCCTTTTTTTCTTTTTTATTTGTTTTTTGATCTTGAATCTCATTGTGCTTATCCCTTTTCAATCTCTTTCCAAAAATGAATTCTTGTTTCTTATGGGAT